TAAAAAGAGTCCATTTTTATATTTCTAACGATTTAAATTCTTCATTCTTAAGTCTTAAGAATGGATTATCCATTATTTAAGATTCTCAATACAGTAAATACAAGAAAATTACCATAGATTTATAGTAATCTGTGACACTCTCACGCAAGCCCATATCTATGTGAATAGGATATCCATATAAAATTCCTGTTTCTGTTGCAATACAACAAAAAGAATGCTCCTCTGAAATCATAAGACTATGTATGCCATACATATTGCTGGGATTGTAGTTCAATCGGTCAGAGCACCGCCCTGTCAAGGCGGAAGCTGCGGGTTCGAGCCCCGTCAGTCCCGAACTAGAATCCGATGAATTGATCAATTCATCTCTCCCCTTAACGGAAAAGGGAGGGCAGGTAACGAAATCGAATAGAGTGTTCATATTTTGACCGAGAGTACAGACAAAAAATGTCTTCGTTTATTGTACGATACACAACGAATTTCACATAATTATTTCGACAGAGTACTGTTTCGGGTTCAGATGAAACCACACTTTTTAGTTCCGAACAAACTTTGTTTGTGTATCTGCAATGACTAATCGGAAACAATCTATTTCATTCTCATCCAAATAGCAATTTTTATGTATGTGTGTGTTCTAGTTCCAATCCAAGAAGGAAAGAAGAAAGATACTAATAAAATATAAAGACCAACCAAGCAATGCTCCTTTTTAAAGGAATCAGTTGTAATATTAGATTTTTTTCGTCCTTTTATTTTTTACATCTCATTTATACTACTGTGTTTGTATTTGCATTGCATATTGTATGACCCATAGAAGATACTTAATACCTTAAAAATTTATGTATATTTGAAAAGAATAAGAATTGGATAAGTGTTTAAGAACTAAGAATAGGTGATATAAAAGGAAAAGCGGGAAAATTAAATGGGATTTTTGATCCAATAACAATAAAGAATCCTATTTTTTTTTTTATTTATTTCTGTTTAATTTATATTATTGAGTATGGATAAAAGATCTTCCTATGTTATACTATTCAATTCGCGACGATAACTCGATTTGATAGATCAGATATTTTTATTCATAATATTGATCTGGGTTAGTATCATCAAGATACAATTCATATCTTTGAACTAATAGGAATCCACTTTATCATCTATATGGGATTAGATCCCGAATTATTGTGAAACAAAGAGATTCTATTATGGAAGTCAATATTCTTGCGTTTATTGCTACTGCGCTGTTCATTTTAGTTCCTACTGCTTTTTTACTTATCATATACGTCAAAACAATCAGCCAAAATGATTAATTTGAATGAAACTTGAATTCTTCATTTTTATTAATGATTGAAGAAATGAAAAAGAAAGGGTTTAAAATTCTATTTAAGTCTTAAATGAAATGATGGGGCTGGAATCATAAGTATCTGATATAGTGTGGTAGAAAGAGCTATATATAGCTCTTTCTACCACACTATACTATAAATTGAGTTTTGTAGAATATTTCATATTCTTAGCACATAGAGTTGTATTGTATATAGAAAGAAGCTTTCTCTTATATGGATCAATTGACAATCAAATGACAATCAAATCAAATAATATATCAAATAATATATACATATATATAAATAATATAATTAAATTAAAATATAAGATTTAATATTTAATAATATTTAAATTTAATATAAAATATAATTATAATATTAAATCTTAATATAATATCAATATATAATTAATACTAATATATTTAATGTTTTAATGTTATTTAAATATAAGAATATAATTATAATGTTAAATATAATTAATATAAATATATAATAATATATATCTAATAAATATATATATATATATATAATTAATATAATTATATAATTAATATAATAAATAAGATAATATATATCTAATATACTACATAGTATATAATAATATATATCTAATAGTAATTAAGTAATTATTTAGTAGTAATATATATTAGACATACATCAAAATGAAATAGCACTCTAATTCTATATTTTTATTTTTTCTCCACACCCACTTGTATGCATTTCGATCCATCAAAAATAATAGCAAGACCAACTGCTTGAATTCCTGATTTTTTATATCTCTTTTTATGCTTATGTATATGTATCCGGAAGTCCATCGAAAGAATTAATGTAGGAAGAATAGTGTGTGCATATACTATATACCATCATATAATCATATATATATATATATATATATATATATATACCATATATATACATATCTAATATATATTAAATCATTAGTTAGATAATAATTAGTTAGATAATATATTATAATATTATTAGATAATATATAATATATTATAGATAATATATAATATATTAGAATATATATAAAATAATATAAAATAATATTAATATATAATATATATATAAATATATGATATAATTAATGATATAATTATTATAATTATAATAATAATATAATAACAAAAATAATAACAAAGAATATATATATATATATATATATATATATATATAAATTATATAATAATAAATTATATAATTATATAATTATAATATATAAAATAAAATATTATTAATTAATAAATAATTAATATAAAATATTTAATATTTATAATATTAATATAATAAATAATAAATAATAATATTAAATATCTTATCTAAATTATATATCTAAATTATAAATTATAATATTTTATTTATAATTAAACGAATATAGATAAACTAAACTAAGTCAAGGTATTCTTTTTTCAGCTTTGGCAAAACTATCACAATTGATAGAATTATATTATTCAGTAAAGTACTAAATTAGTAATATTAATATTCCTAGCTCTAAAGCCCACTCCTTCCCCATACTACAAGTGAAAGAGAAAATGTAAACACTACCATTAAAGCAGCCCAAGCGAGACTTACTATATCCATGTGAATGATGTCCCTTATTTCTATGAAATGAAGTATTTATTCCATTATTAATTCATAATTATAGTGGAATCAATGGTGCAGAGTCAAAATAGGATTCTTACTTACGGCTAGTGATGAAACAATTTTACGAATCCACTCGTAAAAAGGTCCTTTATTTCTTAGTCAATAGATTCTATTGAAATTTAAAGAATTGGAAAATTGGAAATATTAATATAATATATAATAATAATAATAATATAATAATTATAATAATAATAAAATATAAAAATATATTTATATTAATATTTATATTAAAAATATATAATATATATATAAGATAGATAATGAAATAGAAGAAAAAAAAATAAGAAAAGAAGAATAACCATTTTGATTTAATTTCTGAGCACTCAGAACCTATCCTGAGTTTGGATACAAAGTATCCTCGCTCAGTTCTTTCCACATCTTTAACCTTAGGAGCCAAAATGGAGTGTCTCTTAGGAATCCTTGAATACCAAGATTTACGACTTCTTATTTTCATAGTTCTGATGCCCAGAATAGAATGAATTCTCATTATTTCTTTTATTTGGTTCAATTCTGAATAGCCCAAACCAATCCATTAATAAGATTGGATTGCTTCAGATTTATTGGTACCTGTTTGAGCCACACTCAGAACCCAGATTTTTATAAATTCTTCTAAAAAAGATGACAGTCTTTTATAGGATAGTACGGGTTCTCAAAATCAAATATCGACAGACCTAGTCCCTTGCCTATGCTTTTGCGGGGCAAGAATTTGTCAAGTTCGATCAGCAGGATTAAAAACTTCCAAGTCTTTTTTTGTTGATCAGGCGACACCCAGATTCGAACTGGGGATAAAGGATTTGCAGTCCCCCGCCTTACCACTTGGCCATGTCGCCAAATTCCATACAAAATAGATAAAAATCTTAATTCTATACTATATCTATATTATTATATTTATATATTTTTTTTTATACTTATTTTTTTTTTATCTTAAATCTCATTGTACTTATCCTTTTCCAAAAGAATAATTCCTATTTTTTATTTTATTTGATCCTGTTTAGATTCTTTTTTTCGATTGAGTGTACGCGTCGCTTACTTTTCTTTTAACTTTTCTATAGAAAAGTTATAAAGATTTCCGGCCCCATCACGGACTGTAAAATTCAGGGCAAATTATAATCATTAACTCTTTACTTAAAACTTAAGCTTCATTAACTATTTACTTATTACTCTTTACTCTTGCTTTTACTTTACTTACTTTTCTTAGTTTGAATTAGGGAACAGTTCTGAAATTTGTATCTCCATTTGTATTCCCTTAATGGATGAAAAATCCAATTGATTTACGACTAATTATTATCAATTACAATTATAATATTCTAATATATTATATTCTAAATATTAATATTAATTATAATATTATATGTGCATATGTAAACCCCAGAACAGTGTAAACTACAGAGCTGGAATTTTTATACGTGGATACCGAATGAATATAAAATAGACATTATGATTATGATTTTGATCGAGTGCGACTTGACCTATGTTGCACCAAGTTCAATTATGAGAAAAGATGCGATATATGGATAGCTATATCGGCATGTGCCGGTATGTACTTCCTAAAGATTACTCCTATGAGTATTACGTACGCAATTCAATTGTATTTTATAAATTATACTACAAAAAAAGATTTGCGAATTCCTTTTTGAGCGTTTGTGCTAAAAATAGTTAAACTATATGCTGTTCCTGATTCTTCTGTTTTTGTCTCATTCATAGAGAGCAGATTGAACCCCAAATTCATTTATTTTTTATTTTTTGTACCCCGATCGTAATATCATAATAAAGGAATTGGGTAGAAATTGGATCAATTTTCTTATCCGATACCGATAAAAGACTCCGTCAACCTAAGTGACGGAATTTTTCCCAGGAATGCTTTATCAATTTAAATTTCTTTCTATTTGTACCTGGCTCAAATTCGAACTTGCGTAAAAAATGCCCTCCATTTCTCTGTCTTGCTTCCGTTCATACGTATGATATATGGATAGAGTTGGCTAAAATTTTATGTGATTCAGTAAACAGAATACCCATTCCATCATTGCTAGATCGATCGGTATG